ATTTACTCCGGAATTTAGACAAAAATGGAATTGTGATGCTGGGGTCTTGGGTAGAAGCGGGCGATATTTTAGTAGGGAAATTAACGCCCCAGATGGCAAAAGAATCATCCTATGCCCCAGAAGATAGATTATTACGAGCCATACTTGGCATTCAGGTATTCACTTCAAGGGAAACTTGTCTCAAACTACCTATAGGGGGTAGGGGTCGGGTTATTGATGTGAGATGGACCCAGAAAGGGGGAGGGTCCAGTTATAATCCAGAAACTATTCGTGTCTATATTTTACAGAAACGTGAAATCAAAGTGGGTGATAAGGTAGCTGGCAGACATGGAAATAAAGGTATTATTTCCAAAATTTTACCTAGACAAGATATGCCTTATTTGCAAGATGGAAGACCGATTGATATGGTTTTCAATCCATTAGGAGTGCCCTCACGAATGAATGTAGGACAGATATTTGAATGCTCGCTCGGATTAGCGGGGGATCTGCTAGATAGACATTATCGAATAGCACCTTTTAATGAGAGATATGAACACGAGGCTTCGAGAAAACTAGTGTTTTCGGAATTATATGAAGCTAGTAAGCAAACAGCAAATCCATGGGTCTTTGAACCGGAGTATCCTGGAAAAAGCAGAATATTTGATGGAAGAACGGGAGATCCTTTTGAACAACCTGTTTTAATAGGAAAGCCTTATATCTTGAAATTAATTCATCAAGTTGATGACAAAATACACGGGCGTTCCAGTGGACATTATGCACTTGTTACACAACAACCCCTTAGAGGACGGGCTAAGCAAGGTGGACAACGGGTAGGAGAAATGGAGGTTTGGGCTCTAGAGGGATTTGGCGTTGCTCATATTTTACAAGAGATGCTTACTTATAAATCGGATCATATTCGAGCTCGTCAACAAGTCCTTGGTACTACGATGATTGGCGGAACAATACCTAGACCTGAGGATGCTCCAGAATCTTTTCGATTGCTCGTTCGAGAACTACGATCTTTGGCTCTGGAACTGAATCATTGCCTTGTATCTGATAAAAATTTACAGATTAATAGATTTACAGATTAATAGAAAGGAAGCTTAATCGAAACGAATCGGAATTTTTATTCTATGATCGATCGGTATAAACATCAACAACTCCGAATTGAATCAGTTTCGCCTCAAAAGATAAGTGCTTGGGCTAACAAAATCCTCCCTAATGGAGAGATAGTTGGAGAGGTAACAAAACCCTATACTTTTCATTATAAAACCAATAAACCCGAAAAGGATGGATTGTTTTGTGAAAGAATTTTTGGTCCTATAAAAAGTGGAATTTGTGCTTGTGGAAATTATCGAGTAATCAGAGATGAAAAAGAGGACCAGAAATTTTGTGAACAATGCGGAGTTGAATTTGCGGATTCTCGTATTCGAAGATATCAAATGGGATATATCAAACTGGCTTGTCCAGTAACCCATGTGTGGTATTTGAAACGTCTTCCTAGTTATGTCGCGAATCTTTTAGATAAACCTCTTAAAGAATTGGAAGGCCTTGTATATTGCGATGTGTGATTTGATCGAAATTCGAATTTTACAGATTCAAAATGATAAACTGTCTTCCCATTTATGGGGATGTCCCCAATCTGACATGTCTCGTGAAAGGAGTAACGTGAAGCTCAGAATTATGGGTGTATAAAATATTACCAAAAAAAGAGCGGGGGGTTGGTCTATGGTCGAGTCAGTAGCCAAAAATTAGTAATTTTGAGTTGTACCTCGTGAAAAAAGACTTCCTTAATTTGTGAAATTGAATTCTGTTTCATTTAATTCTGTTTCTAAGTAGGTAAATATGCATGGTTGTAGGAGTCTATCCATCGCATATAGGCTTTAAGAACATCTTAACATAATCGTCGAGGCGATGTCAGGACCTAAAAGATCGAATCAAATGGAGGGGTACATAGACAAGTAAATCCCTTTTGAATTACAACCCTTAAGGGGATTCCGCGTTCGGGGGGAAGTAGACTACTCAAGAATTTCCTATTTCATTTATTTATATGGAAATAGTATCATTTATTTTGAATTAAATAAAAAATTCAAAAAATAGAAAAAAAAAAAATAAGAATGAATCAATGAAATGTTACTTGGTCTTTACTACTAACTTGAGTAAGGAGTAGATTCTAGGAGATTTTTCGAGAATTCGAAAGTAAAAACCGCTTTTTTTTTATTTGGTTTTAACTACTTGAGCCGGACGAAAAGAAACTTTCACGTCCGGTTTTAAAGGGGGGAGGATCTTATCCCAATTTTTCTTTTGCTAGGCCTATAGCTAAAAAACCTACTTTCTTACGATTACGAGGGTTATTCGAATATGAAATACAATCCTGGAAATACAGCATCCCGGTTTTTTTTACTACTCAAGGCTTCGATATATTTCGAAATCGAGAAATTTGTACTGGAGCAGGTGCGATACGAGAACAATTAGCCGATATAGATTTGCGAAGTATTCTAGATTATTCATTAGTCGAATGGAAGGAATTAGGCGAAGAAAGAACCACGGGTAATGAATGGGAAGATCGCAAAATTGGAAGAAGAAGGGATTTTTTGGTTAGACGCATAGAATTAGCTAAACACTTTATTCGAACAAATATCGAACCCGAATGGATGGTTTTATGTTTACTACCAGTTCTTCCTCCTGAATTACGACCCATCATTCAGATAGATGGGGGTAAGCTAATGAGCTCGGATATTAATGAACTCTATAGAAGAGTCATCTATCGAAACAATACGCTTACCGATCTATTAACAACAAATAGATCTACACCGGGGGAATTAGTAATGTGTCAAGAGAAATTGGTACAAGAAGCCGTAGATACGCTTCTTGATAATGGAATTCGCGGACAGCCAATCAGGGATGGTCATAATAAGATTTACAAGTCGTTCTCTGATGTAATTGAAGGAAAAGAGGGAAGATTTCGTGAGACTATGCTTGGCAAACGGGTTGATTATTCGGGTCGTTCTGTCATTGTTGTAGGACCCTCACTTCCACTACATCGATGTGGATTGCCTCGGGAAATAGCAATAGAGCTTTTCCAGACATTTGTAATTCGGGGACTAATTAGACAACATCTTGCTTCGAACATAGGAGTTGCTAAGAGTCAAATTCGGGAAAAAGATACAATTGTATGGGAAATATTGCAAGAAGTTATGCAGGGGCACCCCGTATTGCTGAATAGAGCGCCCACTTTGCATAGATTAGGCATACAGGCATTTCAACCCATTTTAGTCGAAGGACGTGCTGTTTGTTTACATCCATTAGTTCGTAAGGGATTCAATGCAGACTTTGATGGGGATCAAATGGCTGTTCATGTACCCTTATCTTTGGAGGCTCAAGCGGAGGCCCATTTACTTATGTTTTCGCATATGAATCTCTTGTCTCCAGCTATTGGGGACCCTATTTCCGTACCAACCCAAGATATGCTTATTGGTCTATATGTATTAACCATTGGGAATCGCCGAGGTATTTGTAGAAATAGGTATAATCCATGGAATCGAAGAAAGTATCAAAATGAAAGAATTAATGATAATAATCATCAGTCTAAGAAACAAAAAGAACCTTTTTTTTGTAATTTCTATGATGCAATTGGAGCTTATCGACAGAAAAGACTCACTTTAGATAGTCCTTTTTGGCTCCGCTGGCGAATCGATCAACGCATTATTGCTTCAAGAGAAGGTCCCATCGAGATTCACTATGAATCTGGGGGTACTTGTAAGGAGATTTATGAACACTCTTTTTTAGTAAGAAGTGTAAAAAAAGAAATTCTTTGTATATATATTCGAACAACTATTGGTCATATTTCTCTTTTTCGAGAAATCGAAGAAGCTCTACAAGGGTTTTGTCAAGCCTGCTCGTAGGGTCACTAATCATATGGCATCTCAATTAAGTGATTTTGTGACACTGGCGTGAATTTTGATCTCTCTGTTGCTACTAGGACTCTACTTCCTCTGAATTTTCATCCGGATTAATATAGAGAAAGGGAAGTTTTCAAATCATTGACTCAAACTCATTGTCGAATCCCAATCAGCAGAATATGGAGGGACTTATGGCAGAACGAGTCAATCTAGTCTTTCACAATAAAATAATAGACGGAACTGTCATTAAAAAACTTATTAGCAAATTAATAGATCACTTCGGAATGGCATATACATCACACATTCTGGATCAAGTCAAAACTCTGGGTTTCCAGCAAGCCACTGCTACATCCATTTCATTAGGGATTGATGATCTTTTAACGATCCCTTCTAAGGGATGGTTAGTACAAGATGCTGAAGAACATAGTTTAATTTTAGAACAACACCATCATTATGGGAATGTGCACGCAGTAGAAAAATTACGCCAATCTATTGAGGTGTGGTATGCTACAAGTGAATATTTGCGACAAGAAATGAATCCTAATTTTAGGATGACAGATTCACTTAATTCAGTCCATATAATGTCTTTTTCGGGAGCTAGAGGAAATGCATCTCAAGTGCACCAATTAGTAGGTATGAGGGGATTAATGTCGGATCCTCAAGGACAAATGATTGATTTACCTATTCAAAGTAATTTACGCGAAGGGCTGTCTTTAACAGAATATATCATTTCTTGCTACGGAGCCCGAAAAGGGGTTGTGGATACTGCTGTACGAACCTCGGATGCGGGATATCTTACGCGCCGACTTGTTGAAGTAGTTCAACACATTGTTGTACGTCGAGCAGATTGTGGAACCGCCCGAGGGGTTGCCGTAAGTCCTCGAAATGGGATGATGCCCGAGTCCGAAAGAATTTTTATTCAAACATTAGTTGGTCGTGTATTAGCAGAGGATATATATATGGGCTCACGGTGCATCGCCACCCGAAATCAAGATATTGGATTTGGGCTTGTCAATCGATTCATAACCTTTCAAACACAAATACTATTTATTCGAACCCCTTTTACTTGTAGGAGTCCATCTTGGATCTGTCGATTATGTTATGGTAGGAGTCCCACTCATGGCGACCTGGTCGAGTTGGGAGAAGCTGTAGGTATTATTGCGGGTCAATCCATTGGAGAACCGGGGACTCAACTAACATTAAGAACTTTTCATACTGGAGGAGTCTTCACGGGTGGTACTGCAGAACATGTACGAGCCCCGTCGAATGGAAAAATCCAATTTAATGAAGATTTCGTTCATCCCACGCGTACGCGTCACGGGCATCCTGCTTTTCTATGTTCTATAGCCTTATATGTCACTATTGAGAGTGAGGATATTCTACATAATGTAACTATTCCACCTAAAAGTTTTCTTTTGGTTCAAAATAATCAATATGTCGAAGCAGAACAAGTAATTGCTGAGATTCGCGAGGTATCATACACTTTGAATTTGAAAGAGAGAGTTCGAAAACATATTTATTCTGACTCAGAGGGAGAAATGCACTGGAGTAATGATGTGTACCACGCATCGACATTTACATATAGTAATGTTCATCTTTTACCAAAAACAAGTCATTTATGGATATTATCAGGAGGTTCGTGGAGATCCAGTGCAGTCCCCTTTTCACCGCACAAGGATCAAGATCAAATGAATATTTATTCCCTTTCTGTAGAACGAGGGTCAATTTCGACTCTATCGGTGAATAATGATCCACTAAGATACAAATTACTTCGTTCCTATTTTTCTGGTAAAAAAAAAGAAGACAAGATTCCTAATTATTCAGAACCCATCCATTGGAATCTCATATACCCGGCGATTTTACACGGGAATTCTCATTTATTGGGAAAAAGGCGAGGAAATAGATTTCTCGTCCCAATCCAATCGATTCAAGAACGAAAGAAAGAGTTAATGCCTCATTCAGGTATCTCGATTGAACTACCAATAAATGGTATTTTCCGTAGAAATAATAGTATTTTTGCTTATTTCGATGATCCCCGATACAGAAGAAAGAGTTCGGGAATTACTAAATATGGGACTCTGGGCGTGCATTCAATCGTTAAAAAAGAGGATTTTATTGAGTCTCGACCAATAAAAGAATTGAAGTCAAAATACCAAATGAAACTAGATCTATTTTTTTTCATTCCCGAAGAAGTGCATATTTTACCTGAATCTTCTTTGATAATGATACGAAATAATAGTCTCATTGGAATAGATACACGAATTGCTTTCAATATAAATACAAGAAGCTACGCGGACGGATTAGTCCGAATGGAGAGAAAAAAAAAGAGAATTGAACTGAAAATCTTTTCAGGAGATATTCATTTTCCTGGGGAGACCGATAAGATATCCCGACACAGTGGTATCTTGATACCTCCCGGAAAAGTAAACATCGATTTTAAGGACTCTAAAAAATGGAAAAATTGGATCTATGTCCAACGGATCACATCTACTAAGAAAAAGTATTTTGTTTTAGTTCGCCCTGTAGTGACATATGAGATATCAGATGGTCTAAATTTATCAACACTCTTCCCTCCGGATTTTTTACAAGAAAGGGATAATATGCAACTTAGAGTTGTCAATTATATTGTTTATGGAAATGCCAAACCCATTCAAGGAATTTCTGATACAAGTATTCAATTAATTCGGACTTGTTTAATTTTGAATTGGAACCAAGACATAAAAAGTTCTTCTATCGAGGAGGTCTGTACTTCTTTTATTGAAGTAAGTACAAATGGTTTGGTTCGAGCTTTCCTAAGAATCGACTTAGTAAAATCCGCTATTTCGTATCGCAGAAAAAGGAATGATCTCTCAGGTTCAGGATTCATTTCCGATAATGTATCAGATCAGACCAACATCAATCCTTTTTATTCCATTTATAAAAAGAGAAAAACGAAACAATCACTTAACCACCAAAATCACGGAACTATTCGCACATTGTTAAATAACAATAAGGAATATCCTTCCTTGATAATTTTATCACCATCTAATTGTTTCCGAATGGACCTATTCAACGATATAAAATATCCCAATGTGAAAAAAGAATTCATTTCAACAGATTCTATAATTAAAATTAGGAATTCGATCGGACCGTTAGGAACGGTCCTTAAGTTTTTGAATTTTTATTCCTTTTATTATTTACTAACTCATAATCCGATCTTGATAACTAAATATCTTCAACTTGAAAATTTAAAACGGACTTTTCAAGTGCTTAAATATTATTTAATGGATGAAAATGGGATAATTTCAAATCGTGATCCGTACAGTAAAATCGTTTTCAATTTATTCAATTTGAATTGGTATTTTCTCCATCAAAGTTATTGTCCTAATTATTGGGAAGAAAGACCCACAATAATTAGTCTCGGTCAGTTTATTTGTCAAAATGGATATATAGCCAAAAAAGGACCCCCCTTAAAATCGGGTCAAGTTTTGCTTGTTCAAGTTGACTCTGTAGTAATAAGATTGGCTAAACCTTATTTGGCCACTCCGGGAGCAACCGTTCATGGACATTATGGAGAAATCTTTTACGAAGGAGATACATTAGTTACATTTATATATGAAAAATCGAGATCCGGTGATATAACGCAAGGTCTTCCAAAAGTGGAACAGGTCTTAGAAGTGCGTTCAATTGATTCAATATCAATGAACCTAGAAAAAAGAATTGAGGGTTGGAACGAGCATATAACAAAAATTCTTGGAATTCCTTGGGGATTCTTGATTGGGACTGAGCTGACTATAGTGCAAAGTCGTATATCGTTGGTTACTAAGATACAAAAGGTTTATCGATCCCAAGGGGTGCAAATTCATAATAGGCACATAGAGATTATTGTACGCCAAATAACATCAAAAGTGTTGGTTTCCGAGGATGGAATGTCTAATGTTTTTTTACCTGGAGAACTAATTGGATTGTTGCGAGCGGAACGAACAGGGCGCGCTTTAGAAGAATCGATCTGTTACCGCGCTATCCTATTGGGAATAACAAGAGCATCTTTGAATACTCAAAGTTTCATATCGGAAGCGAGTTTTCAAGAAACTGCTCGAGTTTTAGCCAAAGCAGCTCTTCGTGGTCGTATCGATTGGTTGAAAGGTCTAAAAGAGAATGTTGTTATAGGTGGGATGATCCCCGTTGGGACCGGATTTAAAAGATTACTGCGGCAACATAAGAATAAGAGCATTCCTTTGAAAAGTCAAAAGAAGAGTTTTTTCGAGGGGGAAATACGAGATATTTTGTTCCACCACGCAGGCTTATTTGATTCGTGCCATTCAAAAGAATTTCCATGATACACCTGAGGAATCATTTAGATCATATATCATTTAATGATTCCTAAAAAAAGTGTAGTCATACTTACTTTCTTTTGTTTTGGAATTCAATTTCCATTTGAAAAACTCTTTCTATATGGTCTTGAGGGGATAATGGAAATTCAGATAATAATGAATAGAGGTTAGCGGTTTGGATTGTGTATTGACATCGATACGTCCAATCCACGGTAGAAGAAAAGGTTCCGTCGGAACAATTGGTTAGTTCAAGACAACCTCGTCACTTTTTTTTAAACAAAAAAGAAAGAGGAAGTGTGGGAAGAAATGACAAGAAGATATTGGAACATAAATTTGGAAGAGATGATGGAAGCAGGAGTTCATTTTGGTCATGGGACTAGGAAATGGAATCCGAGGATGTCGCCTTATATTTCTACCAAGCGTAAAGGTATTCATATCACAAATCTTACTAAAACTGCTCGTTTTTTATCAGAAGCTTGTGATTTAGTTTTTGATGCAGCAAGTAAGGGAAAAGAGTTTTTAATTGTTGGTACAAAAACTAAAGCAGCCAATTCAGTAGTGCGGGCTGCAATAAGGGCTCGGTGTCATTATGTTAATAACAAATGGCTCGGTGGCATGTTAACCAATTGGTCCACTACAGAAACTAGACTTCATAAGTTCAGGGACTTGAGAATCGAACAAAAGACGGGGAAATTCTACTGTCTTCCAAAAAAAAGAGACGCAGCTATGTTCAAGAGACAATTATCCCACTTGCAAACATATCTGGGCGGGATTAAATATATGACGGGGTTACCCGATATTATAATTATCGTTGATCAGCAAGAAGAATATACAGCTCTTCGAGAATGTATCACTTTGGGAATTCCAACAATTTGCTTAATCGATACAAATTGTGATCCCGACCTTGCAGATATTTCAATTCCAGCAAATGATGACGCTATAGCTTCAATCCGATTAATTCTTAATAAATTAGTATTCGCAATTTGTGAGGGTCGTTCTAACTATATACGAAATACGTAATTAATAATAAGATAGAAATTTTTTTTTGAACTCCTGAAATTTATGGAATCGTTTACTATTCTCGAATTTGATTAGATTATATAAATGAGATAAAAATGAGTGGGGATATTATGTTATTAGTTCGTATCAAAAAATTCAAATAAGCAAGTCGAAAAAGAGATGGTTGAATTAAAATAATTTCCTGGAATTTCAATTTCTGTCAGAGGGTAATATGAATGTTCTATCATGTTCCACCAACACACTAAAAGTGTTATACGAAATATCGGGTGTAGAAGTAGGCCAACATTTCTATTGGCAAATAGGAGGTTTTCAAGTCCATGGCCAAGTACTTATTACTTCTTGGGTTGTAATTGCTATCTTATTAGTTTCAGCCAGTATAGCTGTTCGGAATCCACAAACCATTCCGAATGACGGGCAGAATTTCTTCGAATATGTCCTTGAATTCATTCGAGACGTGAGCCAAACCCAGATTGGAGAAGAATATGGTCCATGGGTTCCTTTTATAGGAACTATGTTCCTATTTATTTTTGTTTGTAATTGGTCAGGGGCTCTTTTACCATGGAAAATCATACAGTTACCCCATGGAGAGTTAGCCGCACCCACGAATGATATAAATACTACTGTTGCTTTAGCTTTACTCACCTCAGTAGCCTATTTCTATGCGGGTCTTAGCAAAAAAGGATTAGGTTATTTCAGTAAATACATTCAACCTACTCCAATCCTTTTACCCATTAACATCTTGGAAGATTTTACAAAACCCTTATCGCTTAGTTTTCGACTTTTCGGAAATATTTTAGCCGATGAATTAGTAGTTGTTGTTCTTGTTTCTTTAGTACCTTCAGTAGTTCCTATACCTGTCATGTTCCTTGGATTATTTACAAGTGGTATTCAAGCTCTTATTTTTGCAACTTTAGCCGCCGCTTATATAGGAGAATCCATGGAGGGTCATCATTGACTTCACTTAGAAATAGTTGTTTTTTGAATTTAGACCAAAATAATAGCGGAATTCGAGATAATCTACTTGGAGAACATCAAAATAGATAACTAATAAGGGATAACTAATAAGGGATAACTAATAAGGCAGTTCTAATATACCGTAATAGGAAAAAAGATTCTACTCAAAATATTGAGGGGGGATTCTAAAAAAAACGAAAGAGATCGAAAGGATCGGTTTTCTAAAATGAATGTCCTGTTTGGATGTATTATTTTATTTTCTATAAATAAAAGAATATTTTAATAAATGATATTTTAGTTTATTTATAAATAAATATAAAATATTTAATAAAAAACAATTTAATAAACAAGAAGAATCAAAAATTAAGAAAGAAAAGAAAATCGAATAAAATGCTAATGAAAATTTCTATGAAATGATTCGCCTTAACCAATTTTTCTATTTTTCTATGTAAATTCGATCCATGCGGAATAATCATAAAGAAAGAGAAGAATTAAAAAACGCGATTCAAAAAAAGAAATTAGCCAGTTCAAAATTGTGTATCTTGAATGCCTAGAATCCAACTATTATCGAATTAAGCTAGGGAGTTTTTCCCGTTCAAAAAGAATTCTAATGGATCTAAGATCAAAATAAGTTGGTTTACATTCTGGAAGAAATACATGTATATGGGATATTAGATATTGAATAGTTATATATGACCTAAAAAATATCTAATACCCTAATACTATGAATTTCAATAGGGATTCCAATAGACGTCTTTGGTTTTTGATTCCTAAGAATCCAACTTCAAAAAGCGATAGAGAATCGGTTCTGATGATTCAATAATATTATTCTATTACTTCAATTTGGAGTTTTTAGTTACTCTGTTTGGATGAAACTGCGTGATGGAATAATTCATCTATAATTCATTGAATGATTGTATCATTAACCATTTTTTTTTTGTGAGGAATTTAACTTATCATGAATCCACTGATTTCTGCCGCTTCTGTTATTGCTGCTGGGTTAGCTGTCGGACTTGCTTCTATTGGACCTGGGGTTGGCCAAGGGACTGCTGCGGGCCAAGCTGTAGAGGGGATCGCAAGACAGCCCGAGGCGGAGGGAAAAATACGAGGTACTTTATTGCTTAGTCTGGCTTTTATGGAAGCATTAACAATTTATGGATTGGTTGTCGCTTTAGCGCTGTTATTTGCGAATCCTTTTGTTTAATCTTGTCTTAAACACTTAAACAATCACAAATATATAGATATAGAAAATTTTGACTTATTTTTTTTTGTCTGAATTTATTTTAGTCAGGACTTATACTTGCTCCTTGCTTTTTTGAATTCTATCAATAATTCACTCCTACAATTTACAATGTGGGACACTAATCCCTGCCCGGGAAGGAAAGATTTAAGGATGAGTAATTAGCATACCGATCCGCTTTCTTCCTTCCCGTTCTTAGAAATTGAAACTTAAGGAGTCTTCCAACAAACGAAATATTCCGAAATTGATACGAAACTTGAAATTTGATAGCTAATTCTAAAATTCTAATAAGTATTATTTGCATTAGGATTAGGAATTTTTTTTTTTTTTTAATCCATTTCGAAATCAATTCTATAGATATAAGAAATTCATATAAATCGAATATAAGAATATATAGAAGTAGATATAAGGGAAGTGATACAAAAAAGAAACTCTATTCTTGTTTTTTTATCTATCTGTAAAAGAAAGGGGATTGTATGAAAAATCTAACCGATTCCTTCCTTTCCTTGGGCCAATGGCCGCTGGCCGGGAGTTTCGGGTTTAATACCGATATTTTAGCAACAAATCCAATAAATCTAAGTGTAGTATTTGGTGTATTGATCTTTTTTGGAAAGGGAGTGTGTGCGAGTTGTTTATTTCAAGAATAGGCTGGACCGGTCCAGCTGCACTTTTTTTTTTCATTATTTTCATTTTGACTAGTCAAAATGAAAATTAAAGTAAAAGATGCATGATCTCGCGAATTACTTATGAATTTTGAAATTGATTCAATTTTATCAATTCATAAAAAATGATATTTTAAATATTTAAGAAACGTAGCATTTCGTAATTCATTGGTAAATCCGCTTTGATTCTCAATCAACCAATAATGCGGGACTAATTATATGGTTAAAGTGAAACCTTTGAAGTCCAAACATAGCATGGTATTCTTTCTACTACTATCGTCATTTGAAATTTCAAATGAAGGACTAGTTGAAATTTTTTGTTCGATATAGAACGCTCATATCGAGAAAATGATTTGAAACCTTTATTGTATTGCAAAAGGGTCACACTCTTTTTTTCTATATTATCTTATCAAATGCCAAATCGATGACC